TATCTCGAAGGGAATTAATCCCTGTAAAAAGATTAAAAATCTTTCACCTATTATTATTCTCGGTCATCGAAACTTTTAAATAAAAAACAAATAGACAACCCCTGTTAAAAAAACTAAAATTACCGAGCAAACCTCAAAATATTTCCTCTTCATCTTACTATTTTCTCTTCTTAAATAGAAGGAATAAAAAAACTTTAGATAAAAAAAAAGACTAAGAAGAGCTCCCACCAGAGGGAGAACCAAAAATATTCACCCACACTCACAATAAAGAAAGTTCTTTAAAATTGTTCACTTACCAATAAATATTATAAATGGAGGTAAACCCCTTAAGCTTAAGATTCCGAAGCCAATTATTATTTCTTCCTTAATTAAAAAAAATACTATTAATAAAAAGAATCCGCCACAATAAATTAGAAAATATACCCACAATCCACCAAAAACAGATCCAATACAACCTCATCCAGTATGGACAATTGAAGAACTTCCTAATATTGCCCGAACTGAAGTTTGGTTTAAACCAATAATTGCACCAATCAAAGACCTGATTCCACCAAAAACTACCACAGCTATCTTTAATCAAGGACTATTTTCCAAAACATTAACCAAGAAAGCAAAAGGAGCAACTTTTTGCCAACCAAGTAAAATAAATATAGCAATTCAATTTAAACCAGCTGTTACCCTTGGCACCCAAAAATGTATAGGAAAAACACCTAATTTTATAAATAAACTACTCACAAATAATAAATCTCAAAATCAAAAAGAGGAAAAATCTATATAATATATAACTCCACCTAATATTAACAATCCTCTCCCTAAAGCCTGAATACAAAAATATTTAATTACAGACTCTTTTCTTAATGAAAAAAACAATTTGTCGTTTAATAATAAAGGTACTGCTCCAAGAAAGCTTAACTCTATCCCGACTCAGCATACCACTCAGTTAGGACTAGAAATTCTTACAATAGGACCTAAGACTAAAACCAGAAGAAACAAAATATTAGCAGAAGACATAAGGTAAGAGGACCAATCGTCCTATGTTTATCAACATCAATGATACCCGTTCTACCGGCGCCTACCCAATTTAATCTTAAACTAAATTAAATAACAAAAAAAAATCCATTTAATCCTATTTATGAAACAACCTTTTCATTTAGTTGAATATAGTCCTTGACCTATTCTATGCTCGTTTGCAGTATTGTGTATACCTACAGGACTAGTTTATTATATCCGAACAGGAGATTATATTTTATTATTACTTGGATTAATTACTACAACATTTATTTCATATTTATGATGACGAGATGTAATTCGAGAATCTACTTTTCAAGGTCATCACACATCTTACGTTATTTCTGGATTAAAAGCAGGATTCATTTTATTTATTGTTTCAGAAGTATGCTTCTTCTTTTCATTTTTCTGAGCTTATTTTCATAGAAGTCTAGCTCCTACACCCGAATTAGGGTCAGTTTGACCACCAATCGGAATTGCTACATTGTCACCATTCCAAGTCCCACTTCTGAACACCTCTGTTCTTTTACTATCAGGAGTAAGAGTAACATGAACTCACCACAGACTAGAGAGAGGGAACAAGAATAGGGCCCTCCAAGGATTATTTTTGACGTTAGCATTAGGTTTTTATTTCTTATGACTGCAATATGGAGAATATAGAGAAACTGCATTCTCGATTGCAGACAGTGTTTATGGATCAACCTTTTTTATCGCAACAGGATTTCACGGGCTCCATGTAATAGTAGGAGCTACTTTTTTAACTGTATGCTTTCTACGAATATTATCTCTTCACTTTGACAAAAACCATCATATAGGATTTATTGCCGCAGCCTGATACTGACATTTTGTAGATGTTGTTTGACTCTTCTTATATGTTAGAATTTACTGATGAGGATCATTCTAAAATAGCTTAATAATAAAGCACTGACTTTGTAACTCAGAGATAAACAACAATTTTTTTAGATCCAATGGTAAATACTTATAGAATATTCTACTATACCACCTTAATAAAAATTAAACAAGTTTGATTTTAAAATTAAAAATAAAGGAAACATATGAGCAAACAAAACTATACAACAATATCTTTTTATAGGAAATCCACTAAGAAAATATGAAGAAAACGATCCATGATTAATTGAAGAATAAAGATATATATTATAGCTAGCCCTAAAAAATACTATTAATCCTATGACTACAGCTAACCAAAATCTATTTCTTCATAAACTAGGAATGATAGCCATTTCACCTATTAGATTTAAGGTTGGAGGACAAGCCATATTAATACAACAAAAAATAAATCAAAGTATACTAAGAATAGGGTAAATTTGAAGTACTCCTTTTATATAAGGAATGTTTCGAGTATGTCTCTTTTTATAAGAGAAATAAGCAAGACAGAATATTGCAGAGGAAGAAAATCCATGAGCCATCATAGTCACAACAGCACTAATAACCCCCCAGGATCTATCTAATAGGACTCCAGAAGAAACAATTCCCATATGCCCAACCGAAGAATAAGCAACCAAAGATTTTACGTCAACTTGACGTAAACATATTAAAGTAGCTAATAATCCTCCTCATATTCTAAGTCCAATGATAGCTCAAGAATATACATCTAATTTTATATTAAGACAAAAATTTATTTGAACCATTCCATACCCCCCAAGCTTTAAAAGAATACCAGCAAGAATTATTGAACCAGCTAATGGGGCCTCCACATGAGCCTTTGGCAACCACAAGTGTAAACCATACATTGGAAGCTTTACTAGAAAAGCCCCATAAATTACGAACCTTAATATTCCCCTTATTTCAGAACTTCTAATATGCAACATATATATATCTATTCTAGATATTTTTCAACAACTTCAAAGAATCAATATTAATAAAGGAAGAGAGGCTCCCACTGTATACAATATTATATAAGTTCCAGCCTGAAGACGTTCAGGCTGATAACCTCATCCAATAATTAATACCAGAGTAGGAATCAAAGAAATTTCAAAGAAAACATAAAATATGATCAAATTAGAAGAAGAAAAGGCCAATACTAAGGCTATACATAAAGAAAGTAGACAAATTATATAAGACCCTGAAAGCTTTTCCTCTGGGGTAGCAATTAAAGAGAGAAAACACAACAAACATCTCAGAAATACTAATAAATTAGAAATACTAGAAAACATAAAAAAAGTATCAATGCCACTAGTAAATCTTTGATGTAAAACTAATATTCTCAAAACTACACAAGATCTAAAAGAAAAAAGAACCACTTCTCAACTAAAAATTAACAATGAAAAACCAATTAAAAATAAAATTTCAATCACATGAAAATGGAAGACAAACATTCTCCCGAACTCAAGTTAGCAGCCTAAGTTTCAAATCTTCAAAACATTTTGTTCAGATAAAGGTTTTGAAAACCTTGAGGGAGAAAGAATTTCTCAACAAATTTACGTAAATTAAACTTAAAACCCGTAAATCCATGTTTATACTAATAGTTAGTTTTACTATTATTTTATGTGCTGCACTGATTTTAGTTTTTTATATTACAAATTATATTAGTTATTCAGATTTCAGTGAAAAATTAACACCATTCGAATGTGGGTTTGACCCATTAAGAAAAATACGGTCACCTTTTTCTACCCGTTTTTTTCTATTAGTGGTTCTTTTCCTAATTTTTGACGTAGAAATTGCTTTACTATTTCCAGTCTTGAATATTTTTACAACTGAAATATCTTTTATAACAACCAGAGCTCTTATTATTTTTCTTATAATTCTATTATTTGGAATATTTCATGAATGGAACGAAGGGGCACTAGATTGATTTAGTAAATAAATAGGTAAGCTAAACTCTAAGCTATTGGGCTCATAACCCAACAATGGATTATTCCTCTATTTAAAACTTTGTATTGATTAAAAGTTAACATAGGTCAAACTTATAGCATGGTAATTAAAGTAAAAAGAATTAAAAATTAACCAAAATTCTATATAACCCAGCAAGAAACATTAAACTATTATAGAAATATTAATTTAATTTAGCCTATCTAAGCTGGACCTATTAGGTGCCAGCAGTCGCGGTCACACCTAACAGATAAGTTAACTTTTTCAGGTAAGCTAAAGGAAAAAATTTCTATATTCAGGTGAAATTATTATAGAAATCTATTCTGCTTTCCTAATATACTGCTTAAGCTCTGGAAATAAACTAGGATTAGATACCCTACTATATAGAGTGTAAAATTTTCACCTAAGCACTATGACTATAAAGTTAAAACTTAAACTACATGGCGGCAGCTAGAAATTTCAGGGGAACTTGCCAGATAAATGATAATCCTCAAATTAACTCTACTCTTATTAAAAGTTTGTATATCGCCGTCTTCAGCATTCATTTTAGATGAATTCGTAATGTTTCAAAACAAAAAGACAGGTTCTGATGCAGCCAATATAAGAGTCCAGAGGTGAGTTACAATGAATAATAATTTTAGATTTTCTTTGAAAACAAAGTTATGAAAATGGACTTGAAAGTAACAATTATAATATACATTAATTGAATTAAAAATCTAGCTGTGCACAAATCGCCCGTCACTTTCGTTGAAAAATGAAATAAGTCGTAACATAGTAGGTGTACCGGAAGGTGCACCTGTCTTTATGGTGAAACATTAATCACATTACTTTTTCAAGGTAAAATTGAATTACTATTCTAAAGATAAGCTGTTTGAAAGCGAAATATTGCACTAAGTTTCGGCCTTAGCCATGGAATTCATATTCCTCAAACAGATGTTATCAGACCTGTTCTCATCATTAGACTGTATACAAGCGGGAAAGCTTTCGTTTTTTATATGAATAACTCCTATTCTTCTAGCTTCAATTTTCACAATTACAAATTCTTGATCCCAAAGTTACACAAAAACACTTTTATCACTAATTTCAATTAATAGGGAAACCCGACAAAAAGCCTTACCAGGATTTACTTTAATACTCTATGCGTTAATACTCTACCTAATTTTTATAAATTTCCTAGGATTAGTGCCATTTGTGTACGGACCAACTAGAAACATTTGAGTTTCGGCTTCTCTAGCCATTGTATTTTGAAGACTGTTAATTTTTTCAGGATGAACACGATTCCCAGTTGAGTCAGCAGCCCATTTTGCTCCTGCAGGAGCACCAGCAGGGTTCATCCCATTTCTAGTTGTAATTGAGACAGCAAGAATTTTAATTCGTCCACTAACATTGACAATTCGAATTATTGCAAACATTAGTGCCGGACATATTATTATAGGATTAATTGCCACTTCTTTGGCATCCGCTACTATTCTTAACATTGGATTTGTCTTTGCAGGACATATTGGATACAATATATTTGAAGTTTTTGTTTGCTCAATTCAGGCATACGTCTTTTCATTATTAGTAAAATTGTATGGTGAAGAGCACCCAGCATAAAATAGAATAGAAGCTACTGGAGCATTTGATTGTTACTCAAATATTAGCACGAAAAGTCGTGCCTTTTCTGATGCCTCAGTTAAGCCCCATATTAGCATTTTTTATATTTGCTATTGTTTTAGCCGCTTATATTATTCTATTCTCAAGCCTAAGGAAAAAAGATCCTTTTGTTTTCTCAACAAAACTTAGAAAAAGATCTAAAAAATCATTTACCTTTTTTAAATAAAATGATTATGAAATGGCAGAATTAATGCATAAGCCTTAAGAGCTTAGCATGACCTTTAGGTCTTTCATAATATCTTTTTGGTGTAAGGCACAGGAGATTTTGATTCTCCAGGAGGGACTATCCCAAATGATGGACAGTTTTACACAATATATTCCTTTTCCCCCGGAAACATATATATATATCCTGCACATATAGATATCGTGGCTGAGGAGGCTTTCCTGTCGTCAAGTTTGCAACTTGTTATTTTTCTTAAACTACAGCCGGTTCATTAAATCTAGTATAAAGGTAATTAAAAATTATCTTTGGGACCACAGACCAAGGTTTTATATTAAACTAACCTTTACAACTTCTCTAAACTAAGTTAATTAGTCTTTTTGCTTGGAAGGCAAATGTACATTTAATACTATTTAGAGTTAATTAAAATTCTAAACTACAAAAATCTTCTAAATCAATAGCTTCAACTACAATAGGCATAAAAGAATGGTTAGCACCACAAATTTCTGAACATTGACCATAAAATACACCGGGTTTTTCCACAAATATTCTTATTCTATTTAAACGTCCCGGAACAGCATCTATTTTAATTCCTATCGCAGGTAAAGTTCAAGCATGAAGCACATCAGCAGAAGTAGTAATCACAGTTGTTTCTATTCCAAATGGGACCACAGCACGGTTATCAACTTCTAAAAGTCGATAATCTCCTTCATTTAAATCACTTTCTGGGATCATATAAGAATCGAATCTACCCCTATTAGAAAAGGGAATTTCATAACTTCAATATCACTGATGACCAGTAGCTTTTAAAATAATTCCTCTGTTACTTTGTTCATCTAATAAATAAAGTAACCGAAGAGAAGGAAGAGCTAATCAAATTAAAAGTAATGCTGGAACAATTGTTCACACAGTTTCTAAACGTTGGGCTTCAAGTATCACCCGAGAAGTTAGAGTATTTAAAACTAATTTTAACCCTAATGTTGCTACAAACACAAAAATCCCTAGCAGAAGAACTATTGCATGATCATGAAATAAAAATATTTCTCTCTGCAAAGGGGAAGCAGCATCAATTAATATTATTTGACCTCAAAATCTCATTTAAACAAAAGAGAAATCTCTATAATTACAGCTTCAATGTAATGCTTTAATGGTTAAGCTATTTGTTTAAAATTTAGTTACAAAATAATTTGTATTTAAAGCTCGACAAGCAATTGTTTTTTATAAACTAAACTAAAATCTTAAAAGTTTTTTCCAAACAGCAGGTATTCTAGTTAAAATAACAAAAGAAAGGAAATATAAAATTCTTACCGGAACTGCTAAAGTAGCATAAGGTTCCTCAATTGGGCATGCCCCCAACCATGTAAGTAAAATAAAAAAAACAATTAAGTTTCAATAAATTACCTGGTATGGAGGAGTAAATGAAGCAGGAACAATTTTTCCATATGAGGCACTTAAAGGAAGTAAATACAAAATTATCACTGATGCCGCTAATGCAACAACACCTCCCAATTTTCTAGGAATTGATCGTAAAATAGCGTAAGCAAACAAAAAGTATCATTCTGGTTGAATGTGAACTGGGGTTACTATTGGCCTAGCATGATTAAAATTTTCTGGATCCCCTAAAAGGCTAGGGAAAAAAAACCCAAGGATAATTAATATTCTAAATAAAACCACAAACCCAACAATATCTTTTCAAGAATAATAAGGGTGAAATGGAATTTTTCTTACATGGTTTAATTCACCTAAAGGGTTAGTAGACCCTTTTTCATGAAGAAATAACACATGTAACCCACTAAGAGCACCAATTAGAAAGGGAAGAATAAAATGCAAAGAGAAAAACCGATTCAGGGTTGATTGTCCAACAGAAAACCCTCCTCAAATTCACTCAACAATTGAACCACCTAAATAAGGGACGGCAGAAACTAAATTAGTAATTACAGTAGCACCTCAAAAAGACATTTGACCCCAAGGTAGAACATAACCTAAAAAAGCTGTTCCTATTCTCACAAGAAAAATAGTAACCCCAACTATTCAAGTATGTGGCTGTGAAATATAGCTTTGATAATATAAGCCTCGGCCCACATGTAAGTATAAAAACACAAAAAACAAGGAAGCACCATTAGCGTGAAGATTTCGGAAAAGTCAACCTGCAGGTACATCACGTATAATATGAATTACAGAAGCAAAAGTATTTGTTATATCTGCTGTATAATGTATAGAAAGAAATAGACCAGTCAAAATTTGTAATCCTAATAATAAACCCAAAATTGATCCACCATTTCATCAAATGGAAAATCTCATTGGTCTTGGAAGGCTTAACAGCTGTTCAGCCGGGTTAGCTTGACGTAATTTATGCATTTTTTAAAAATTTAGTGAACTGAAAGATATTACATAATCATTCCCTCGAAGACGTAAAATTCTTACTAACAAAGCTAGTCCTAATGCAGCCTCACAAGCTGCAAAAGTTAACAAAATTAAAAAAAGGTGAAAACTACTTCTGCACATAAAAGAAAATGATAATAAAAATACCAACAGACTTAATATTAAAGCTTCCAAACTAATTAATAAGATAAGAATATGTATATTTAATTTAGCAAAAGTAAAAAATGAAACACCAATCCCAAATCAAGAAATTTTTATTAGAAACACCAAAGCTAGATTTGCTCATTTTCGGCTTTGAAGGCCAATGGTTTAATTTTAACTTAACCTATAGCTCTACGCATGGGACAATTAAGTCATAAATAAATTTACAATTTACCGCCTAAAATTCAGCCACCAAAATATTATTAAATATTTGCCATTAAAGACACTATACAAAGAGCACACAAGGAAAAAGGCAAAAACGATTTTCAACATAATATTATAAGTAAATCATATCGAAAACGAGGGTAAGCACCACGAACCAACAGAAATAAAATAACAACTATTAAAATTTGAGCAGAAAAAATTAAAGGGGATAACAAAAAATTCTGAGAAAAAAATCAAACTCTGGTTGTTATAGACATAAATAAAATTCTTGCATACTCAGCTAAAAAAAGTATTGCAAATAAACCTCCTCCATACTCTACATTAAAACCAGAAACTAACTCTGACTCCCCTTCTGCAAAATCAAAAGGAGCACGGTTAGTTTCTGCAACAGTACTTGTAAATCAAACTATTAGTATTGGGATTAATAAAAACATGATTGGAAATCCTATTTTTCTAGCCTCTTCTCAAGAACAGGTACAAAGTAAAAAAGCACTAAATAATAATAATAATAATAATCTAACCTCATAAGAAATAGTCTGAGCAGAAGCACGTAAAGCCCCTAAAAAAGCATACTTAGAATTAGAGGCTCAACCCGCTAATATAGTACCATAAACATTTAATGAAGTAATACAAAAAAAAAGAAGTAAACCTCAAGCAACATATTTATCTGAAAAAGAGCTAGGGTATAAATGCCAAAGCCTTAATCCTAAAATTAAGCTCAAAAAAGGAGCAAATAAAAATATGTATTGATTTCTCCCATATGGCATAATCTTCTCCTTAACAAAGAGTTTTGCTGCATCGGCCAAAGGTTGAACAATACCTCAAATACCAACTTTAGTAGGCCCTTTACGAAGCTGAACATAACCTAACACTTTACGCTCCAACAAAGTAAAAAAAGCTAGGGCAAGTAATACACATAAACAAGTCAAAATTCTAGATACCATGTAAACCACTTAATACAATAAAAAAAACACAAAAAAAAGAAGACAAAATTAGACGAGAATTTGGTCAAAACCCTTCCTGAGTTACCATAGAACCTAGTCAATACCTCCTCTTCTTCAATATATAATAAGGCTCAATTCAACCATTATCTAAAAATTTCATTTTATTCATAAATGATCTAAAAGCTTTAGTTGAACCATAAACTAAAGGAGTTAAAAAAAATAAAGTAGACAATAAATAACTTTTTTTACTGTTCTCATTCTCTAGAATTCCATAAATTAACCCAGAGATAGTAACAATATTAATCATTAAACCTTCAAAATTTGGTAAAAATGCAAATTCCAAATTAGAAATTTCTAAACTAAAAATTAATTTTCCTCCTATAATTGCTCCTAAGGAAAGAATTAACACCGGAAAAGTTGTATAAACATTTGAACAACTTGATAACAAAGAAATACCAGTTTTATCCCAAGAAATTGATTTTAAAGTACGCGATACATATTTAGCTGTAAATATTGTAGCAATTATTATTGTTAAAACCCTAAATAAATTTACAGGACTCATAAATATTTTTTCTAAAATTATGTGTTTAGAATAAAAAGCACTTATAAAAGGCGCACCAACTAAACATAAACTACTAATATTGAATATTACACAAGTAGTTGGTATTATGGCCCCTACACCACCTATACTACGAATATCTTGAGACCCAAAAGTTACTATAAGAATATGGCCAGCAGCTAAGAATAATAAGGCCTTAAATAGAGCATGAGTGTATAAATGAAATAATCTTAAAGAAGGGAGATTTATTCCCAACCTAAAAACTATAATACCTAATTGACTAAGAGTAGACAAAGCAATAATTTTTTTAATATCATTCTCATAAGTAGCAGCTCAACTACCCAGTAAACAAGTAACTGATCCACATAATAATAATAAACCACAAACTCTCTGGCTCAAATTTAAGTTATAACTTAAACGAATAATTAAAAAAATTCCAGCAGTAACTAGAGTAGAAGAATGAACTAATGCACTTACCGGAGTAGGAGCAGCTATAGCTGCTGGTAACCAAGAGCTAAATGGAAACTGAGCACTTTTAGTTAAAGCAGCAATACAAAGTATTAAAATTACACCAGAAGAATAAAATATCTTATCACTTATTGAGAAAAAAGAAAACTGACCTTCAAGCAAAAACAAGAACATTCTTAAAACAATAATTACATCTCCAATACGGTTAATTATCAGAGTTTGAAAACCAGCTATCTGAGATTCTTTACTCTCATAATAAATAATTAAAGCAAAAGAGGTAATTCCTAACCCATCTCAACCAATTAATAAGAAAAAAATAGAACCTGAAAAAATCAGGAGGTTTATTGAGATTACAAAAGATAGCAAAATCCAAATAAATCGACCAGAAAATGGATCCTCTTCTATATACTTTTGAGAAAATATAAATACTCTCCCAGAAATTAAAGTAACAACTATTCTAAATCTAATTCTAACCTTATCAAAAATTAGTATTAAAGAAAACCTTGAGCTTGAGAGATCATATAAGCTAATCTCCAAAATAGTTGTGTCATTTAATTTTATTAATCAATAAGCGCTAAAAAGTAATCTTAAAGAATAGCTAAATAATAAAAAAGAAAATTTTAAACTTTTAACTCTTATCATTTCCAACAGCAAAACAACCAGATCCAGAAATTCGAACCACTACTAATAATATAGTTAATAACAAAATAGCAAGAAATAAAAAAATAGAAACATTTCTTTCGTTTAACAAAGTCTCTCCTCTAATCCAATTTCTACAACCTAAAAATGATCAATTCAAAGAAAATCTGCTTATTAGTGATAGTAAAAAAGAAATAAGAAATGCAAAAACTAAACCACTAATTCTAAATTTAAATGGATAATTTCTACTAACTAAACAAATATAAATAAATATTACTAATAGACCACCTACATAAACCAAGAAAAGAACATAAGAAAACCAAAAACTAGAAAAAATAGAAAGTATTCTAACAAAATAAAGACTAATTGCAACTACTATAGCAGCTATTCTAATTGGGTTTTTAAATAAAGGAAAACTAAAAATTAAAGAAACACAAACCCAAAAAATCAAAAACAATTCAAAAATAGTTATATTAACTACCCTCTAACTCCCAAAGTTAGTATTCTGCAAAACTCTTTTTGATTACAAAAGTTGGTTTAGAGATCTAAAATTAATCTTCTTTCTAGTTGCAAACCAGATCTTCTAAAATAAAGTACAAAACCGACTAATATATTAGTATTATAAACTGATCCTAAATCAATCGCATTTTATTCTGCCAAGTCAATTCTAGTATATAAACATTTATATTAAAAATTGGTCCTTTCGTACTAAATTTTTATTATAAAGAGATAGAATCTGACCTGGCTCACGCCGGTCTGAACTCAGATCATGTAGGAATAATAGTTCGAACAGAACTTTCCTTAAAGACGGCTAGCCTTTAACTTTCCTAGTCCAACATCGAGGTCACAAACTTATTTATTAAATTATGCTGTTATCCCTAAGGTAGTTTATTCAAATTTAAAAATATCGGTTAATAAAATTTAGGAGATTTTACTCTTTCCTTATTGCTCCTACGTTGCCCCAACTAAACCATTATAAACACAATTTCTAAAATTTATATAGGTCAAACTCTAAGGGTCTTCTCGTCCCCTTTCTATTATTAGGCTTTTTCACCTAGATAGTAATTTAGAATAATTAACTAAGAGACAGTAAAACTCCGTAACTCCATTCATTCCTGACCCCAATTAAGAGCCAACTGATTGCGCTACCTTAGCACGGTCAAGGTACCGCGGCCATTAATAGAATTGCACATTGGGCAGGTATAACCTTAGATCTATTCCTAAAGCTATGTTTTTGTTAAACAGTCGAAGTCTATATTTGCCGAGTTCCTTATAGTTAATTTAAGTTATATTTATTAAAAAAAATTTATAAACTAATAAAATTAATTATAACTACTACTCATTTATACATTATTATTTCTAAAAAAAATTATTTAGAAAAGTCAGGTAAAAAATAAATTTAATAAGAAAAAAATGGTTTTAAATCTAAATCTCTGTAGGGTTAATTGTTAAGAATAAGATATTGATCTAAAATTTTATTATCAAGAAACCTCATCGCTTCTTGATTAACTAGTTAGCACTAAATGCTTTTCCCAAACTTCCAGATATCTTAAGAATTGAAAGCTTTTCGCTCCTATTTAATAATCTTTAAATTATATTTCCACATAATTTTTTTAATTACCAAAATAAGTTAATAAATAGTTCTTCTTAATTCGGGAAATATAATTCTACATAATTTTAGTATAACCATTATACCAAAGGTAAGAAAAACTAATATTATATCTTTATAATAATTCCAACTATGTAATAAAAAACAAAAATTTTCTCAAAAACCAAATTAAGTATATAAAGACCTGATCCTCAGGATTTTTTCAATGTAACTGAAATGTAAAACCTTATACTTTCTTTATATAGAAAAGAAATCTATATACTATATATTAAACTGTAGTTGTTACAGAACATTCCGTATTTCTATGAAAATCTAAAGGTAAAACTTCTTCTCATTCACGGGAAATTGATGGAGCCTTAGTAAAAAGAACCCCTCGTTGGCTTACCAAAGCTTCTCAAAGAATAAAAATAAATATTAGTACAGCAAAAATAGAAAACAGTGAACCGAACGAAGATACTTGGTTTCACTTAAAATATGCGTCAGGGTAATCTGAGTAACGACGTGGTATTCCAGCTAATCCTAAAAAATGTTGAGGAAAAAAAGTTAAATTTACAGCAAAGAATATAACCAAAAAATGAGACTTAGTTCAACGCTCGTGTAAAGTTAAACCAGTTATTAAGGGAAATCAGTATACAAATCCTCCAAAAATAGCAAATACAGCTCCCATAGAAAGCACATAGTGAAAATGGGCTACTACATAATAAGTATCATGAAGAACAATATCTAAAGATGAATTAGAAAGAACAATTCCTGTTAAACCACCAAGAGTAAACAAAAAAATGAATCCTAGAACCCAATACATAGAAGCATCAAATGGACCTCGGCTTCCATATAAAGTTATTAATCAGCTAAAGACCTTAATCCCAGTAGGAACGGCAATTACCATAGTTGCAGCAGTAAAATAAGCCCGAGTATCCACATCTATTCCTACAGTAAACATATGATGAGCCCAAACAATAAAACCTAAAATACCAATAGAAATTATTGCATAGATTATTCCAAGAGTTCCAAAAGCAGGTTTTAATGTAAAATTTCTAAGAATATGAGAAATTATCCCAAATCCAGGAAGAATTAGAATATACACCTCTGGATGCCCAAAAAACCAAAACAAGTGTTGGTATAAAATTGGGTCTCCACCACCAGCAGGATCAAAAAAACTAGTATTAAAATTTCGATCCGTCAACAGCATAGTAATAGCACCAGCTAACACAGGCAATGAAAGAAGCAAAAGGAAAGCAGTAACCAAAACAGACCAAACAAATAAACTTAAACGTTCCATACTTATAGCAGTTGAACGCATATTAAAAATAGTAGTAATAAAATTAATAGCACCCAATAAAGATGAAGCACCAGCCAAGTGAAGAGAAAAAATAGCTAAATCCACTGATGTACCACTATGGGCTACAGGCCCAGAAAGTGGTGGGTATACAGTTCAACCTGTCCCAGCACCCCCTTCTATTAATGTTGAACACAACAACAAAATAAATGAAGGTGGTAATAATCAGAAACTCATATTATTTATTCGAGGAAAACTTATATCAGGAGCACCAATTAGTAACGGTACTATTCAATTTCCAAAACCACCAATTATTAGCGGTATCACTATAAAAAAAATTATTACGAAAGCATGGGCTGTAACAATTACATTATAAAAATGATCGTCACCTAAGAAAGCACCAGCAGTTCCTAATTCAAAACGAATTAGTAAACTTAACCCAGTACCTACTAACCCACATCATATTCCTAAAAATATATATAATGTTCCAATATCTTTATGATTTGTTGAAAATAGTCAACGCAT